TCCTAATACGTTACAAAATTTCGCTTTAGCCAATAATCCAATTAGAGGCATAATTGGAACTAGGGTCTCAAACTCCTTAATACCATTATCTATTAAGAATGCATTTTCTAACGTTTGACTCCGTACCACGGACGGGTTTAGTCGTACACTTAAAAGAAAACCCATAAACTCCATGGGCCGATTTGATGATTGATTGATATAGATTCTTTGCAACCACAGGGAAAAATTATATTGCCAGAAATTGACAAAGTAATATTTCAATTTAGTCATCAGAAAAAATGCCCCCCTTGAAGCCAGAATCCATTTTCCCTGATATCTAACATAATGCAGAAAAGGGTCCTTGAAGAACCACAGGATAACCCCAAAATGCTTAGTAAATACTTTTACAAAATGTTCTAACTTTAGGTAGAAATAAACTCGTGCAAGAAAGGCTCCGTAAGATGTTGATCGTAAATGAGAGGATTGATTGCGGAGAAAAACGAAGATGGATTCGCATTCACACACGTAGGAATTATATAGGAACAATAAGAATCTTTGATTTTTTTTTTTTGAAAAATCGGAAACAGATCTATTTAGAGTAATAACACTATTACAATACTCATAAAGAAAGAATCGTAATAAATGCAAACAAGAGGTATCTTTTACCCAGTAACGAATAGTTTGAACCAAGATTTCCAGATGGACAGGGTGAGGTATCAATATATTTAACACATAATTTAAACGTAAAAATTTGTCCTCTAAAAAAGGAAATATTGAATGAATTGATCGTAAATTTTGATATTTTTTTAGTCCTTTTCCGTCTAGGGAAGATATTAATCGCATAGAAAATGGAATTTCCGTAATAGTTGCAAATCCCTCTGAGATCTGTTGAGAATACAAATTTTTCTTGGGCACAAGAAATTCGGTTTTGTTAGAATCATTAACAGAAAGAATAAAAAAATTCTGTTGATACATTCGAATAACTAAACGTTTTATAACTAGTAAACTGTATTTTGTGTCAGAACTTTTTTTTTTATTTGACAACAAAATGGATCTGTTTAAACCTAAATCCTGATCATGTACAAGTGCATAAATATATTCCTGAAAGATAAGGGGGTATAAAAAATCATCGTGCCAAGATCTAGCTAATTCTAAATATCCTTGGAATTCCTCCATCGACCTGAAACGAAAAGAAAAGTAGAGGGTTTCTTGGGTTATAAAATGATACATAGTGCGATACAGTCAAAACAAGGTATTCTAGTACAAAAGAATAGATCCCTCGGAAACAGGTAAACTCATCAACGGACTCTCTATCTTTTTTCCATCTAATTGGTTTCGTTCCTATATAATTATAGGATAAGAAGATGGTTAGAAATCCTTTATTTTTTCAACTCAATCGCTCTTTTGATTTTGGAAAAAAAGTATCCTTATCAATATACTGTTTCTTCTACACATTCATCTCCATTTTCCATTAGAAAAGAAAATGGCTAATAGTTAGGATTCACTAAAAAATCGGTAATCCACTCCTGGAAAAGCCGCTCCGCATCAGGCACTAATCTATTTTTAACGTTTAATTAGGGCGGGTAATCGTTCCAATTAAGAACATAAGCTCGTTTCTTTTTCTTTCCCTACAATTAGAGCCATAAGGCTCGATCCATGTATTCAATCGACCCAACTTTGAATTCATTTCGTTCTAAGAATTCAACCAAAGGTTTTGTACCGATCTAATAAGAACGAAATTGTTTCATAATTCTCCATTGATACGACATGCTCTTTTTTCCATTCATTCCTTTCAGGATCAGTCGTGGTCTTACAAACTCTACCGATAGTGTGGACGAATCCCTTGCTTCATCCAAATGTGTAAAAGAACCTAGCCGCACTTAAAAGCCGAGTACTCTACCGTTGAGTTAGCAACCCAAAGAGCATATAGTATATAGATACAATCGAGATCAAAATAAAGAAATTAGACAAGACAACCAAAAATTTGAATTAGCAAAAAAAACTAGACCACTTATTAGATATTTTCAGCCACTACATTCTATATATTTTCTATTTAATTTCTCTATCTTTCTATCTCTATATTTTTTAAGAGATTCTTTTTTCAATTATCTATCCATTTCCTTATAAAAAATTGGGTTTTGTATCACAACAAATTCAACGAATCTTTGAATAAAGTAAAAACCAAAACCTGTTTTTTGTATGTAGGACAAAAAAATAGAAAAAAAATGGATCCATTTACACTTGAATTATATTTGTTCACTACACTCTTGTCAATATGTATGTTAAAAAAAAAAACACAAAAATAAATAAAGAACTTGTGTTGGATTGGCACTATCTAAATAAGGTACATGATTAGAAAGGAAAGAATGTAGAGCGAAATACAAAAGAAGTAGACAAAATCTCAATAATTATACGTCAAATAATTCATTAGTTTTTGAGTATAGTTCCAAAGAAAACCATCCAATTGAAAGGAATGTCAGAATTTTCGATTGCTAGATCCAACTCCTACTGTTAGTGAGTTGGTCAATATAAAACTTTCTTCGTTTGTTCACTTGATCTTTTTTCTAGACATCTTAAAATTTTTATTTTGATCATTCATTAGAGGAGACACAGCCTCCTACTGGAACAATACCAAATAGGTCTGACTAGAGCAAAAGAAGGTGTGAATAATAAAGAAAGGGTTATATAAAACTATATACATATGAATCGCTCAAGTCCCTTTGTTGTTGTACTTGTTGCAGTTAATTAAGTGAATTTTGTTTCATTAGGGCGAAGTTCTTTAAAAACCTCTGCTTTCTTTAAAATATTATAAACAGTTCCAGTAGGTTGAGCACCCCTTTCAAGAAAATATAGAATAGCGGGAACATTTAAATAAGTTTGATTCTTTATTGGATCATAAAAACCAACTTTCCGAAGATCTCTTCCTTCTCTTCGGGACCGAACATCAATTGCAACAATTCGATAGACAGCTCATTGGGATAGATTATATGAACAATACCCCCCCTAGAAACGTATAAGAAGTTTTCTCCTCGTACGGCTCAAGAAAAATGATTTCTTCTTTTTTTTTTCAAGTTATGAATATATAAACTTCTAATGGCAAATAGATCCATAAAACCATCAAATTAATTAGACTAAGAATTAAGCCCCCTTTTGCTCTTATTCTTCTTTCCGGAAAAACCCATTTGCACCCATAACTCAAGTTGAATAACTCTCAAATAACTCAAAAGAAAAATTTAATTTATATTTATTGAGTGGTCTCTAACCCCCCCCTTTGTCTGGCTTATTTAACCTCTATTGGAATTCTTCATTCTAATTTAGTTGTTGATACAATTGAGAATGAAAAGGGCCTTTCCTTGTTTCGGAATCTCTTTGCTTTAAATCATTAGGTTTATACATTACTTCGTTGATCTTTAATCCTTTCAAAATGGCAGCAACATACCCCTTTTGTGATTGTTTATCAAAGAAAAGAATCATACAAACACTTGCGCTTGATTCTTTCACAATATACTTTGTTATCGAAAAGGATTTATCAATTCCAACAAATTTTCCTTTTGGATTGGAAACTTGGTGGGGTTGGATCCTTTCGATTTATCTGTCACAAATATACTTACGAAGTTGTTCTAATTTATTGATTCACACTAACCCTAGATTCTTGCTCTTAAGAAATGAATCAATACTTTCTACTCGAGCTCCATCATATACTAGTTTAAATTAACTACAACACAAAAAAAAGTGTAGGTACTAGTCTAACAGAACAGGGGATGTCGAGCCAAGAGCACCTTTTTCCATATAAAATGGTGGATATAAAAATCCACATCAGATCATGTCCTTCAAGTCGCGCGTTGCTTTCTACCACATCGTTTCAAACGAAGTTTTACCATAACATTCCTCAAATTTTGAACCGGTATGCAATTGATTCAATTATGGAATCATGAATAGTCATTGGTTTAGGCGGTACGTACATAGAAATCTATACTTTATTCTCTATTAAATAGATATTCTAGATTCAATATATAATATTCTATTATTAGCATTAAAGAATATACGGATATTCACCCTTTTCTTATCTTATATTTAATATAAAATTATATCGAATTTGATTTTACTAGATTTTCGATATCTATTTTATATTGATTGATAGTAGTATTATGGGATTCGAAAGATAAATTCGAAATAGAAAGTTATATATAAATATAAGATAAACTAAGTAAATGAATAAGTGTAAAAAAAATTCCAAAAATGATGTTGAATTAGGAATATTTTTTACACTTACAAGAAAAATAAAAAAGAAATACAGCTTTTTCTAGAACTCAGTATTAATGATTTAAATAAACCCGATAGGTCTATCGAAATGATAACTTGTAAAAACAAATCTGATTTTTTTCACAAAAACAAAAATCGTAAACCCTTCTTACTGAGATCAAAGGTTATATAAATAAGGTAAGAATCTTTCCTCATTTTATACGTTACGTATTTCTTTTGGGGTTCAATAAATTTTCAATTAAGGTGAATAAAATGGCTAAATGAATCGCCTTTCCTTTCAACCATTACATGGATTTCTACTTATTCGTTCGTTATGTTCGTTATAAAATAAAGAACAAAATACGAATTATCAAAACATTAAGTTACATATGTAGTTTGAAACTTAATGTTTTGATAATTCGATTCGAAATGAGATTCGGGTAGATATTTAAATTGACACCTTTTCTTGTTGATTAACTCTTATCTACCCCCTCGCCCAATTATCTATAGGTACCGGGGGTCATAATCCCCCCCAAAAAAAGCACCCTTTTTTATTTACAAAATCATAAACTGTCTAGGTACAAAACGAAACAAAACAGACCTATACACAATACGGCAAATTTCTAATTTCGCCGCCTCCTTTAAGGGATAGAGAATATAGAATTGCTTTCGCATTTTTAGTATGAATACATCTTTGATAATTCTATTAATATTAACATAACTATTATTTTTTATATTTATATTTTTTTTATATAGAAATAGACACACGGCATAAGTAACTAAATTCCTTCCATATGGATTTTCATTGAAATTTAAAGAATCAATCTATTATCCTATCTTGCCTGTATTAGATCACAATTGGATTCAGTTAGATCTGTGTGTGTCAATTCCGTTTGTGAAAAAGATAGAATTCAGAAACGAATCTTTAAATAAAAAAAGCGAAAGAAGAAAAAATTATCTAGATACTCTATCTATAATACTCTATATAATATAAAAATTCACCTTTCTTAATAATTCACAATAAATTATAAGACTACACTTTTTTTACAAAAAGCCCCTTGGTCAAAAAATTTTTGGATAGAATCCATATGCTCTGGGACGGAAGGATTCGAACCTCCGAATAGCGGGACCAAAACCCGTTGCCTTACCACTTGGCCACGCCCCACTTAGATTTCTACTCTACACTAATCTTGTTATTGATTGTTCGTCAATTCCAGCCAAAATCTCTATAGAATCCAGTCGATTGTTATTTTGATTTTCACACATATAGGTATAGAATTAAACAAACTGAATTTCTTGATCATTACATATAATTTAATTAAGATAATGTATGAAAGTATGATTTCTTCTATTCTCTTTTTATTTGAGAATGGAAGAGTTTTTGATTGAGTAAGTTCAAAAAAAAAAAAAAGAAACGAAAGGATTTTTTATCGACTTTACTTTTTTTTATTTTCGCTTATCTTATATCAATAACTCAATCAAAATGCAATAATCTTCAATAAAAAAGATGTCTGCTATGCTTAATATCTTTAGTTTGATCTGTATTTGTCTTAATTCTACCCTTTCTTCGAGTAGTTTTTTATTCGCCAAATTGCCCGAAGCCTATGCATTTTTGAGTCCAATCGTCGATTTTATGCCAGTCATACCTCTACTCTTTTTTCTACTAGCCTTTGTTTGGCAAGCTGCTGTAAGTTTTCGATGAGATTTAAAATATCGTCCTAGAAAACGATTTATTCGAGAAAAATTTAAAATATGGTTATACTAATAAATGAAAAGATCAGATACGTTTTATAGTATGAACTCTCAATTCAAATTTCAAATAGAAAAAGTCTTGGATAGAATAGCCTAGAAAAATGGGAATCACTTCCTTTATCGTTCTAACAAAAATTTCCGTGAAAGGCCCTGTGAGGTCTTCCACAAAAATTGTGGGTCGGAAAGCGATTGTTTATTATGGAGGCTCCTAACACTTAACAAATAAATTTTTTATTTTATAGAATATATGGGGGAATCTATTCTCTTTTTTACACAAAAAGATCTTGGAGATTGTGTAATGCTTACTCTCAAACTCTTCGTTTACACAGTAGTGATATTCTTTGTTTCTCTCTTCATTTTCGGATTTCTATCTAATGACCCAGGACGTAATCCTGGACGTGAAGAATAAAAGAGAAGTTTCCTTACTTTTTTTTAGTGTCTTATTTTTTTTATAAAAAAATAAAAAGAATTCAAGAAATTGGAAAGAGAAAAAATAGTAAATCATCAACAGAAACGGAAAGAGAGGGATTCGAACCCTCGGTACGAATGACTCGTACAGCGGATTAGCAATCCGACGCTTTCGTCCACTCAGCCATCTCTCCCTATTGAAAAAAGTAATTACAAAAAAGAATTACTAATTACTATAGTTAGATTACACATAACGTGCCATTTTAAAAATATTTTTTTCTAGGTTTTCAATATACAAAAAATATAATATATAAAATTTTAATTCGAAATTCTTTCAGATTCCAGACTCTTCTAAATTCTAGAGAATAATTAAACTGAAATATAAGTCAAATTTTTTAAGTTATTTATATTATTATTTTTTATTTATTCCGTTTATAATCTAAATAGAAATTTATATATATAATATATAATATAATAAGTCTGATATATATATAAACATAATATAGAAAAAATATGTATACAAACATATTATGTATACAAAGAGATATAGCATTTATAATATATATATAATATATAAATACTATAATATATAAATACATATAGAAATAACTAGAATAAATATAAGTTAAACAAAAAAATATAAATAGATACAAGATAGACTACAAGGTTTATCCGAAAGTCCAACTCAACTAAGGATTCAAAAAAAAAGTTCAATACATATAAATAAAACCAGAAAGACTTCTTGCGAAAGGCCTTTTAGTCCCACGGCCTGGCCTGGTCACTACCTCGCCGGGCCTTTTATTAATTCAACGGATCATAGCATAGATAGAAAAATTTTTAGTTCATTTTTTTATAACTGTTTTTTTATTTTATAACTCCATTAATAATACTTTAATACTATAGAAAAAAATGCTTGTTAAAGCAAGAACAAAAAAAGGCATGTTTCTATTCGATATAGAATAAAAATGCCCTATTGATTATCCTTTCTTTTTTTTTAAGAAAACCTATAGATTCTTGCACAACTCGTCTATTATAACTTTAGCTATTTTGTTAAAACGTATCCGTCAAAACTCTCTGCCCAAAAATAGAACTTCGTGCTTAGGTATTTAAATCCCGTTT